GGAATAATTCCGACAACTTCAGGAGAAAAAGAGGCATTTACTTATTACAGAGATGGTGCGATTTGATTATTTTTGTATTTACCGTTCTCGGTCTTAGGAAAACGACACGTGATTCGGAATAGAAAACAAAACTAGTGACTGAAATCAAAGAAAAAAAAATTCACGCTTGTTGAAGGTGAAGTTTATAAATAAAACAATTCCTTCTGTCGTGTATCCCCGATTAATGCAACCTCAGATGCTTGGATTGTTGATTCTAGTATTGAGCGAAAGGTTACACCTATTCTGTATGGGTATGTATTGCGAGTCAACCCTACCACACTAGTACCAATAGGCGGCATAGAGGAAGAAGCACTACGCCGAGGAATCAACTACACGAAAACTTTGTTATTTGTTATAAAGACTCCTTTTCTTTATCGGGATCGGGGCTAAGAAAAAAAATGGTTGGGACAACAAAATCCATCTCGTTTGTACTTTGGATACCCATATAACCATCGAAGACTGTTGAAGTGACTAATTCCTGAAAATAAAGGAGCGGTGATAACAAAGAAATTGCTGGAGTTTCTATTTTTATCTAGTACCAACAAGCACGTTTAATGTTAAATCTTTTGCAAGAGGGTTGGCTAAAGATTTCTTGTAAAAAAATTAGCCCCGCTCAGTTCATAATGACAATATTTCGACCTTTTTTAATTTCATGGATTATTCTCATTATGCACATAAAGGAGGAGCCGTATGAGGTGAAAACCTCACGTACGGTTTTGGAACGGAGGATTCTTTGAATAGAATGACGACCGTAACGGATGTCAGCTCAATCCGAAGGAAATTATGCGGAAGCGTTACAGAATTATTATGAAGCTATGCGCCTAGAAATTGATCCCTATGATCGAAGCTATATACTCTATAACATAGGCCTTATCCACACAAGTAACGGAGAACATACAAAAGCTTTAGAATATTATTTTCGAGCACTAGAGCGAAACCCGTTCTTACCACAAGCTTTTAATAATATGGCTGTGATCTGTCATTACGTGCGACTATCTCCACTATAGAAAGAAAAAAGGAAAGAAAGAGCAAATACACTAGTAAATACTAGAAAAAAGGGTTTTCTACATATTGCATCGTACAAAAAACGATTTTTATCAGCTGTAGCAAAGAAAGAAACCTCATCGAAGTCAAAATGGGAAGAAATAGATAGGCCTAGAGACTTTTTTCTATGGATAGCGGATCTAATTGATAGAGGAAGCACCGTAAAGATCAATTAGCGAGTTTTTGAGCCGATACAATAAGAACTGCTTTTTTATGTCATGATATGAGATAAAAATTAGGAATCCACTTATGTAATAAAGCCGATCCCCTAAGGTATGGAGCAGCGGTGTAGCATCAGATCCCAAAGACAGTAAGTCTTTTTCATGAGGAAGAAGTCTTTTTCAAGGATTCTATATTAATTTCTCTATGAGATGAAACCGAGATAGTTACCTTTCAGAAAAATCTAACGATACTTTTGAAATGTTTATGCTTTTTTATTTTTCTAAAGGTGGGAGAAAAGATAAAACTTATTATTTATTTGAAGTTTGAAACTCATGTGATTAACCTATTTTGGTTAATCCGAGAAAAATCGGATAGATCTATGCTCATTTAATTAGATATATGATAGGGTAAAAATAAAAAATGGGACACCAAAAGAATTGACTGCCGAGCCGTATGAGTTAGGAAACTCTCAAGTACGGTTCTAAGGAAAGGAATTCATGCGCCTATTCCGACCGAGGAGAACAGGCCATTCGACAGGGGGATTCTGAAATTGCAGAGGCTTGGTTCGATCAAGCCGCTGAGTATTGGAAACAGGCTATAGCGCTTACTCCTGGGAATTATATTGAAGCGCAGAATTGGTTAAAGATCACAAGGCGTTTCGAATAAGAACAAAGATTCTATGTTTATTGATTCTTTTATTTTTATTTCTTCTTTTAGTATTTTAGAATTCGAAATATTATTCTTCTAAATTATTATTATAAATATATTAATATATTAATATATTTATAATAATATAAATAGTGTTTGTGTATTGGTTGTTAATAATTGTTTGTAGTATTTTGTTGGGCCCATCGGTCAGGACGTTTCTATCGGAAGAACCAATCAAAGAATCTCATTCTATCCCGTTCTTTTTCGTCTGGTATTTCTGGGATAAGTGGTACACGGCTATAACAAGGAATGCTTTTCTTCTTTTCGGCTATTCTATATTATTCTATTAAATTCTATTAAAACTAATAAAAAACCGTCAAACGAACTCCATCTAGAAACTTCTAATTGAGATATGAATACACTTATGAATACACTGGGTTGCAAAAAAAATTGTTTTTGTCCCAAAGTAAAGGCTGAAAAGTATAAGAAAAACGGAGTCCATTGAGCGCCTAAGACATATGTCATAATAGATCCGAACACTTGCCCCGGATCGACTTCCAGAACATAATTGCTCTAGTGAAGAACTAAAAAAGCGATAGAAGAGAGA